CCGCATAACGAGATTTATACTAATCTCAAAGATAATAAAAATTCTGATCAAAAAAATGAAATGGCTTTGATCCGTTATTCACAACAATCTGATTTTCGTCGAGAGATAATTAAAGGATCCATGCGTTCCCAAAGACGTAAAACTGTTATTTGGGAATTTTTTCAAGCAAAAGTACATTCCCCCCTTTTTTTTGATAGAATAGATAAACTTTTTTTTTTTTTTTTTTTGTATGGGGGCTAAAAAAAAATGTTTTTAGAAATTTAAAGTGGAAAAAAAAAAAAACAATAGAAAAAAAAGACGAAGAACAATCAAAAATAGAAGAAAAAAAACGGATAGAAATTGCAGAAACTTGGGATAGCTTCCTATTTGCTCAAATAATAAGAGGTTCTCTCTTAGTAACTCAATCTATTCTTAGAAAATATATTATATTACCTTTATTGATAATAATTAAAAATACCGTCCGTATGTTATTATTTCAATTTCCCGAGTGGTCCGAGGATTTAAAGGATTGGAAACGTGAAATGCATGTTAAATGCACTTATAATGGGGTTCAACTGTCCGAAACAGAATTTCCAAGAAACTGGTTAACGGATGGTATTCAGCTAAAAATCCTATTTCCTTTTTATCTTAAACCTTGGCATAAATCTAAATTTCAATCATCTCAGAAGGCTCGACTAAAAAAAACAAAAGACAAAGTAGAAAAAAACGATTTTTGTTTTTTAACTGTTTGGGGGATGGAAACCGAAGTGCCGTTTGGTTCTGCCCAAAAAAAGCCCTCTTTTTTTGAACCTATTTCTAAAGAATTAAAAAAAAAAATAAAAAAACTCAAAACTAAGTCTTTTATGGTTTTAAGGATTTTCAACGAAAGAGCAACAATTTTCCTAAAAGTCGCAAAAGAAATTAAACGCTGGATTCTCAAAAACTTTATTTTTCTAAAAGGAAAAATACAAGACCTTTCAAAACGAAATCTAATTCCATTATTTGGCCTGAGAGAAATATATGAATTAAATGAAACTAAAAAAGATTCAATAATGAGTAATCAGATGATTGATGAACTATCTGTTCAAAATAAACCCACGGAGTGGATAAATCCTTCACTCAGCGAAAAAAAAAAAAAAAATTTGATTGATAGAATAAAGACAATCAGAAATCAAATAGAAGAAATTTCAAAAGAAAAACAAAACCTAACAAATAGTTGTAAAAAATCGCGTTATGGTTATAAAATAATTAAGTCGTCAAAAAAATTTTGGCAGACATTCAAAAGACAAAATACCCGATTAATTCGTAAATCTGTTTTTTTTTTTTTATTTTGCATCGAACAACTGTCTATAGCTTTTTTTGTAGGTATCATTAATATTCCAAGAATTACTACACAACTTTTTTTTGAATCAACAAAAACAATTATTGATAAATATATTTACAAGAATGAAGAAACGGGAGAAAAAAAAAAAAAAAACCTTTTTTTTATTTCGACTATAAAAAATTTAATATCAAAAAAAAATTTTTTTAGTTATGACCTATGCTCTTTATCACAAGCATATGTATTTTACAAATTATCAAAAATACAAGTTAGTAACTTTTCGAAATTAAAGTCTGTTCTTGAATATAACATATGCATAACAGACTTTTTTGTTAAGAATCAAATAAAGGATTTTTTTAAAGAACAAGGAATCTTTCATTATGAATTAAAAGATAAAACACTTTTTAATCCCGAAGTAAATCCATGGAAAAACTGGTTACGAAGTCATTATCAATACAATTTACCTCAGGTTGCGTGGGCTAGATTAGTAACCCAAAAATGGAAAAAGAAAATAAACGAAGACTCTCTAGTTATAAAGCCAAGTTTAACCAAAGAGGATTCAAATGAAAAAAACAAAGTTGATAATTACAAAAAACAAAATTTTTTCGAAGCCGACTCGTTATTAAATCCAAAACATAATTTAAAAAAAGATTCTATATATAATCTTTTTTGCTACAAATCTATTCATTCTAGAGAAAAATTATTTTTTGACATGTCTATAGGTATTACTCTAGATAATTTTTTAATCGCTTATTTTATAGAAAAATATAATATTCGGGGTATGAGGGAAATCCGGCATAGAAAATATTTGGATTGGAGAATTCTAAACTTTTGGTTTAGAAAAAAATTAAATATTGAGCCCTGGGTTGATACCAAGAGTAAAAAAAAATATATTAAGACTAAAGTTCAGAATTATCAAAGAGTTGATAAAAAAACTAAAACGGGTCTTGCCAACAAAAAAAGAAACTTTTTTGATTGGATGGGAATGAATGAAGAAATAATAAACCGTCGTATAACAAATTTTGAATTTTTTTTCTTTACGGAATTTTTTTTTTTTTCTAGTACATATAAAAAGAAACCTTGGGTGATACCAATTAAATTACTTCTTTTCAATTTTAATGAAAACAAAAATGTTAATAAAAAGATCACTGTAAAGAAAAAAGGTTTTATACGATCAAACGAAAAAAAATCCCTTCAATTTTATAATCTAAATAAAGAAGAAAAAGAATTGGCGGGTCAAGGAGAGCTTGAATCAGATAAAGAAAAAAAAAGAAATCCTGAACCAGCTCTATCAAATAAAGAAAAAATGTTTGAAGAAAATTATGCGGAATCGAAGATAAAAAAACGTAAAAATAAAAAACAATACAAAAGCAATACAGAAGCGGAACTCGATTTATTTCTCACAAGGTATTCGCGTTTTCAATTACGATGGAATTGTTTTTTTAATCAAAAAATTCTCAACAATGTAAAAGTATACTGCCTCTTGGTTAGATTAAAAAATCCAAACGATATAGCGATATCTTCTATTGAAAGAGGGGAGATGAGTCTAGACATTCTAATGATTGAGAAGAATTTCACTTTTGCAAAATTAATGAAAAAAGGAATTTTTATTATTGAACCTGTACGTTTGTCTGTAAAAAACGACGGACAACTTATGATATATAGAACCATAGGTATTTCATTAGTTCATAAAAATAAACAAAAAAAAAGTAAAAGATACAAGAAAAATTTTGCAAAATCCATTACAAAATATCCAAACAAAACAGTAAAAAAAAAAAAGAAAAATTATGATTTCTTTGTTCCGGAAAATATTATATCCCCTAAACGACGTAGAGAATTTCGAATTCTAATTTGTTTCAACTTAAAAAAAAAAAAAACGAGGGATATAAATTCAAGATTTGATAAGAATATTCAAAACAGGACCACAGTTTTACATAAAAAGAAAGATCTTGATAAGGATAAAAAAAACCTAATTAAATTAAAATCCTTTCTTTGGCCCAACTTTAGATTAGAAGATTTAGCTTGTATGAATCGCTATTGGTTTAATACTACTAACGGAAATCGTTTCAGTATGATAAGAATACATATGTATACACGATTTAAAATTCATTAATGATAGATCCTTTTTACTATAATATAATATATAAGTTACGTTATATGAAAACAACTCTATGCACAAATACCAGGGATTGTTTTAAATTCAATCTTTATACATGAGATTAATTTAATCAATGACGTAGATACCAATCAGAACAGATACATAAATAAATTAAAAGAATCCTCCTTTTAGATTTAAATTTATACTTTTTAATAAAATTAATAAAAAGAAGTTGATAATTAAATTCATATCCTTGTACAAAAAAATACCACTATTATTACTGATCAGTAAAACTCATATCTTTCAATTCATATAAAAAAGGGAAGGATTTCTTTTTATGATAAAAAACGCATTCATTTCATTTCAAGAAAAAAAAGACGAAAGCAGGGGATCTGTTGAATTTCAAGTATTCAGTTTCACTAATAAGATACGAAGACTTACTTCACATTTGGAATTGCACAGAAAAGATTATTTATCTCAGAGGGGTCTACGAAAAATTCTGGGAAAACGTCAACGACTGCTGGCTTATTTGTCAAAAAAAAATAGAGTACGTTATAAAGAATTAATTAATCAGTTGAATATTCGGGAATTAAAAACTCGTTAAATTACAAAATTGTGAATTAATTAATTTTTTAGATATTTATTTTTTTTTATAAATTTATTTTTCAGCAATATAATTCATGCTAGAACGAATCAAGGAAAAACTTATGAAGAGACCTGTTACAGGAAAAGATCTTATGATAGTAAATATGGGACCTCACCACCCATCCATGCATGGTGTTCTTCGCTTAATCGTTACTCTAGATGGCGAGGATGTTGTTGACTGTGAACCCATATTGGGTTATTTACACAGGGGAATGGAAAAAATTGCAGAAAACCGAGCAATTATACAATATTTACCTTATGTAACGCGATGGGATTATTTAGCTACTATGTTTACAGAAGCAATAACAGTAAATGGACCAGAACAATTGGGAAATATTCAAGTTCCTAAAAGGGCCAGCTATATCAGAGTAATTATGCTGGAATTGAGTCGTATAGCTTCTCATCTGTTATGGCTCGGCCCTTTTATGGCAGATATTGGTGCACAGACTCCTTTTTTCTATATTTTCAGAGAACGAGAATTTATCTATGATCTATTCGAATCTGCCACCGGTATGAGAATGATGCATAATTTTTTTCGTATTGGAGGAATTGCGGCTGATTTACCTTATGGTTGGATAGATAAATGCTTGGATTTTTGTGATTACTTTTTAACCGAGGTTGTTGAATATCAAAAACTGATTACACGAAACCCTATTTTTTTAGAAAGGGTTGAGGGAGTTGGGATTATTGGTGGGGAAGAAGCAATAAATTGGGGTTTATCCGGACCAATGCTACGCGCATCCGGAATACCATGGGATCTTCGTAAAGTTGATCGTTATGAGTCTTACGATGAATTTGAATGGGAAATTCAATGGCAAAAACAAGGGGATTCATTAGCTCGTTATTTAGTACGACTTAGCGAAATGACAGAATCCATAAAAATTATTCAACAGGCTCTGGAAGGACTTCCGGGAGGTCCCTATGAGAATTTAGAAAGCAGAGGCTTTGATAAAAAAAGGAATCCAGAATGGAATGATTTTGAATATCGATTCATTAGTAAAAAACCTTCTCCTACTTTTGAATTATCGAAACAAGAACTTTATGTAAGAGTTGAAGCCCCAAAAGGGGAGTTGGGAATTTTTCTCATAGGAGATCAAAGTGGTTTTCCTTGGAGATGGAAAATAAGACCCCCGGGTTTTATTAATTTGCAAATTCTTCCTGAACTAGTTAAAAGAATGAAATTGGCTGATATTATGACGATACTCGGTAGCATAGATATAATTATGGGAGAAGTTGATCGTTAAAATGATAATTTATGCAACAGAAGTACAAACTCTAAATTCTTTTGTTAGATTGGAATCTTTAAAAGAGGTCTACGGACTAATATGGATGTTTGTCCCTATATTTTCTCTTGTATTGGGAATCATAACAGGTGTACTAGTAATTGTGTGGTTAGAAAGAGAAATATCTGCAGGGATACAACAACGTATTGGACCTGAATACGCCGGCCCGTTGGGAATTCTTCAAGCCCTCGCCGACGGGACAAAACTACTTTTCAAAGAAGATCTTCGTCCAGCTAGAGGAAATAGTCCTTTATTTAGTATTGGACCGTCGATAGCAGTTATCTCAATTTTACTAAGTTATTCAGTAATTCCCTTTAGCAATCACCTTGTTTTAGCGGATCTCAATATCGGTATTTTTTTATGGATTGCCATCTCAAGTATTTCTCCTATTGGACTTCTTATGTCAGGATATGGATCAAATAATAAATATTCTTTTTTAGGTGGTCTGCGAGCTGCTGCCCAATCGATTAGTTATGAAATACCATTAACTCTATGTGTTTTATCAATATCTCTACGTGCGATTCGTTGAAATATAAACATTTTTACTATATACGTTTCTTCTAGACGAATAAGTTAAAAACGGACTATATATATATTTATTTTTGGGTTAATCTAAATAAAAGGAATTTGATAGTTATATATGAGTGAAAAAAACTGCTCAGAAATTAGCAGTAAAAAATTAAGTCTCATTTCCTATGTACAAAAGTTAAAGGGAAATAAACATAAACGTAATAATCACTTTACCCCAAGGTTGGTTGATTTAGTCATCCTGGCTTGAAGCGGGTTCAAAATATTAACGGTATGGCGTTTTCACTATCAGTTATATAGATTAACATACATGTATTACAAAGTGAGCGGCAATTAGGTAAAAGTGAGTGGATAGTTAGAAACACCAAAATACACAAAGAATTTGTAATAGAGATTAAACAAATAGCAAAGGATATTTATGCATACCATAAGATAACAAAAAAAGAAGATTAATTGGGGCTTGAAATTAGTAGAAATGATCGGATAGTACTCCCCAAGATTCCGATTCAGAGTATGCTCCTATCCACCGATAAATGTAATGACTATCAGAAACGAAATAATCTTTTATTTTTTAAGTCCACCAACTTTTTAATTAAAAAGGAAAGAAGAATAGGAACGAAACAAGGATATTTATATATATTATATATATATTTTTTATATATTTCGAAAAAAAAAGAATTTCTGTCATGAATAATAAACTAATAGGATTTTTAATTCTTTTTCGTAATTTAAAACCACTATGGGCTGAAATACTTTTTTTATACAAGGAGTTTTTTATTAAAAGATTAAGTTATTACTCAACAAATAGAAATTAAATTTTGTAAAGGATGAGATGAATTCCGAAGCGCTTTTTTTTATTCTTAGAATTTGAGCAGACAGAATTCCATTGGTATAATTCGGGACCCCAGATATATTTAATCCATTTTAGAACACATCATATCCATCTAAATAATACTAATCAGGTCCTTAGATTTTTTTATGGCCCCCGAGGAGCCGTATGAGGCGAAGACCTCATGTACGGTTTTGTAATAGCGGTGAGAATAGTAATGTTATCACCGACTAGGATTATCTAATAGTTTAAGTACAGTTGATATAGTTGAGGCACAATCAAAATATGGTTTTTGGGGATGGAATTTGTGGCGTCAACCTATAGGTTTTATCATTTTTCTTATTTCTTCCCTAGCAGAATGTGAGAGATTGCCGTTTGATTTACCAGAAGCGGAAGAAGAATTAATAGCAGGTTATCAAACTGAATATTCAGGTATCAAATTTGGTTTATTTTACGTTGCTTCTTATCTAAATCTATTAATTTCCTCATTATTTGTGACAGTTCTATACTTAGGCGGTTGGAATATTTCTATTCCGTATATATCTATTCTGGAGCTTTTTGAAAGGGATCAAACTTTTGTAACAACAATTGGTATCTTTATTACATTAGCTAAAACATATTTGTTCTTGTTCATTTCTATCGCAACAAGATGGACTTTACCTAGGCTAAGAATGGATCAACTACTAAATCTTGGATGGAAATTTCTTTTACCTATTTCCCTTGGTAATCTATTATTAACAACTTCTTTCCAACTCTTTTCACTATAAATTAAATTGAAAATTAATCCAATATTTTCATTATTTGTTTTAAACAAGAGAAAGAAACAAAGATAAAACTATTCATAGATAATTACAATATGCTTCCTATGATAACCGGGTTCATGAATTATGGTCAACAAACCCTACGAGCTGCAAGGTATATTGGTCAAGGTTTCATGATTACCTTATCCCACACAAATCGTTTACCTGTAACTATTCAATATCCCTATGAAAAATTAATAACCTCGGAACGTTTCCGCGGGCGAATCCATTTTGAATTTGATAAATGCATTGCTTGTGAAGTATGTGTTCGAGTATGTCCTATAGATCTACCTGTTGTTGATTGGAAACTGGAAACGAATATTAGAAAAAAACGATTGCTTAATTACAGTATTGATTTTGGAATTTGTATATTTTGCGGTAATTGTGTTGAATATTGTCCAACAAATTGTTTGTCAATGACTGAAGAATATGAATTTTCAACTTATGATCGTCACGAATTGAATTATAATCAAATAGCTTTGGGTCGTTTACCAATGTCAGTAATTGACGATTACACTATTCGAACCATTTTAAATTCACCTCAAACAAAAAAGGGGTAAACCCATTAAGTTTATTAAAAAAAGAATTCAAATTTTTTTAATTTTATAAAGAATTTAATTAAAAACTTGTATTATATTTATATAATAATATTAAGTATTACGGCTCATTCTTTTAATATAATAAATTCGTAATTACTTTATTTAAACAGATAGGTTGAACACTTTAGCATAAAAAAGCGAAACTGTCTAATAATTGTATCTACATAAATTCATATCCATTAGATTCTAATTTAACTCTATTAGATTAGAAAAAAAAAAATTCCCCGGTTAAATTAATAAGGTCATGAAAAGGGTTTCGATTTTTTCTTTTTTTAATAATATAATGGATTTGCCCGGACCAATACATGATTTTCTTTTAGTTTTTCTAGGATCCGCTATTATAGTAGGAGGTCTGGGAGTGGTATTACTTCCCAACCCAATATTTTCGGCTTTTTCCTTAGGATTTGTTCTTGTTTGTATATCTTTATTGTATATTCTATCAAATTCCCATTTTGTAGCCGCTGCACAACTCCTTATTTACGTGGGGGCCATAAATGTTTTAATCATATTTGCTGTGATGTTCATGAATGATTCAGAATATTCCACAAATTTAAATCTGTGGACCATTGGGAATGGGATTACTTCGTTGGTTTGTACAACTATTCTTTTTTCATTAATTTCTACAATTCTGGATACGTCATGGTACGGGGTTATTTGGACTACAAGATTAAACCAGATTCTAGAGCAAGATTTAATAAGTAATAGTCAACAAATAGGAATTCATTTATCAACAGATTTTTTTCTTCCATTTGAACTCATTTCAATAATTCTTTTAGTTGCTTTGATAGGTGCAATTTCGGTGGCTCGTCAATAAAAAACGTTAAATTAGTAAAGACTAAAGAAAACTTTGTGTATGTTATGATATTTTTTTTGTTCATTCAATTAAATTTGATTGAATACTAGTTAATTTTTTACCTTAATTTTACCTAATATAGTTTTTTTTTCGTACTTTTTTTGTTATATTCTAGTTGATTGAATCCGGTGAATTATTGTTCATATTGAAATGAATCAAAATTGATAAGGAGTTGCTGAATGATACTCGAACATGTACTTGTTTTGAGTGCCTATTTATTTTTGATTGGTCTTTATGGATTGATCACGAGTCGAAATATGGTTAGGGCTCTTATGTGTCTTGAACTTATACTCAATGCAGTTAATATGAATTTCGTAACATTTTCTGATTTTTTTGATAATTCCCAACTAAAAGGGGATATTTTCTGCATTTTTGTTATAGCAATTGCAGCCGCTGAAGCAGCTATTGGATTAGCTATAGTTTCGTCAATTTATCGTAACAGAAAATCAACTCGCATCAACCAATCGACCTTATTAAATAAGTAGCATAAATAAAAAAATTATAGATTTTAATTTGCATATATATATATATATAATAGGTTATGATTTACTAAATTTTATTTGTGAAAATATAAGAAATCAAAGTATTTTAGCCGCTTTTTTAATCAATTGAGCCAGAATTCATTACAAAAATTCTATTAAAGGAATAAAGGAAATCATTGCTTCATCTAGTATTTTAATATATCATTCAGTTAGAAGTTTACTAGATTGAAAATTTATGACATTCAAAAAACTATAGATCCTATGTCACATTCAGTAAAAATTTATGATACCTGTATAGGATGTACTCAATGTGTCCGAGCATGCCCTACAGACGTATTAGAAATGATACCTTGGGATGGATGTAAAGCAAAGCAAATAGCTTCCGCTCCAAGAACCGAGGACTGTGTTGGTTGTAAGAGATGTGAATCTGCCTGTCCGACGGATTTTTTGAGCGTTCGAGTTTATTTATGGAATGAAACAACTCGAAGCATGGGTCTAGCTTATTGATACGTTACCGAAAACCTCATTTGAATAAATTTGGAATAAATTTTATTTTTTTATTGACAAGTACTCGTACTCAAAAAAGTTAAATTATATTTTTTTATTTTTTTTGAGTACGCGTTCTTTGGACCTGGTGTATCTTGTCTTTACCACGAATGATTTTCCTTGGTTAACAATAATTGTTGTTTTTCCAATATCTGCGGGTTCATTAATGTTATTTCTCCCGCATCGGGGAAATAAAGTAAATAAATGGTATACTATATGTATTTGTATATTAGAACTTCTTCTAACGACCTACGCTTTTTGTTATAATTATAAAATGGACGATCCATTAATTCAACTGTCCGAAGATTATAAATGGATAAATTTTTTTGATTTTTACTGGAGAATGGGAATAGATGGACTTTCTATAGGAACCATTTTACTGACGGGATTTATTACTACTTTAGCTACTTTAGCAGCTTTTCCTGTTACTCGGGATTCCCGATTATTCCATTTCCTCATGTTAGCAATGTACAGTGGTCAAATAGGATCATTTTCTTCTCGGGATCTTTTACTTTTTTTCATCATGTGGGAATTAGAATTAATTCCCGTTTATCTACTTTTATCCATGTGGGGTGGAAAGAAACGTCTGTATTCAGCTACAAAATTTATTTTATACACTGCAGGAAGTTCTATTTTTTTATTAATAGGAGTTTTAGGTATAAGTTTATATGGTTCTAACGAACCAACATTAAATTTAGAACTATTAGCTAATCAATCCTATCCTGTCACACTCGAAATACTTTTTTATATTGGATTTCTTATTGCTTTTGCCGTCAAATCACCGATTATACCTTTACATACTTGGTTACCTGACACCCACGGCGAGGCACATTACAGTACCTGTATGCTTCTCGCTGGAATCTTATTAAAAATGGGAGCATATGGGTTGGTTCGAATAAATATGGAATTATTGCCTCACGCTCATTCTATCTTTTCTCCTTGGTTGATGGTAGTCGGTACAATCCAAATAATTTATGCAGCTTCAACATCTCCTGGTCAACGTAATTTAAAAAAGAGAATAGCCTATTCTTCTGTATCTCATATGGGTTTTATAATTATAGGTATTGGTTCTATAACGGACCCTGGACTTAATGGAGCTATTTTACAAATAATATCTCATGGATTTATTGGCGCTGCGCTTTTTTTCTTGGCAGGAACTAGTTATGATAGAATTCGGCTTGTTTATCTTGATGAAATGGGTGGAATGGCTATCTCCATTCCAAAGATATTTACAATGTTTACTATCTTATCGATGGCTTCCCTTGCATTACCGGGCATGAGTGGTTTTGTTGCAGAATTAATCGTTTTTTTTGGAATAATTACCAGCCAAAAATATTTATTAATTTCAAAAATTTTAATTATTTTTGTAATGGCAGTTGGAATGATATTAACTCCTATATATTTATTATCTATGTTACGTCAAATGTTCTATGGATACAAGTTAATTAATGTCAAAAACTTTTCTTTTTTTGATTCTGGACCCCGAGAGTTATTTCTTTCAATCTCTATTCTTCTACCAATAATAGGTATTGGGCTTTATCCTGATTTTGTGCTCTCATTAGCAAGTGACAAGGTCGAATCCATTTTATCTAATTATTTTTATGGTTAGTTTTCAGGAAAAAAAAAAAAGCTTTAAATTTAATTGTAATCAGAAGTCTTTGGTCTTTGTATTGTGAGAACCTTTTGAATCATTGTACTACTTGATTCAAAAGGTTCTTTATTATTTACTACTAAAATAAAACTTAATAAAATAAAAAAAATAAAACTTAATAAAATAAAACTTAAAATAAAACTAAACTAGATTTCATAATTTATATGAAGTTATATATAGATGCTATTCTTTTTTATTTGTATTTGGATTCCGTTATTTTTTGGTTAATGTTTTATTTAATTCGATGTAAATGAACCATAACTATGTAAACCAATTCCTAAAAGATTAACGCCAAAATAGCATATCCAAATTAAAAGAAAGCCTATAGAAGCCACAATTGCAGAATTTATACCCCTAACATTCCTATTTGTTTTAATATGTAAATAAATTGCGAATATGGTCCAAGTAATAAACGCCCAAGTTTCTTTTGGATCCCAACTCCAATATGAACCCCACGTCTCATTAGCCCATACAGCTCCTGAAAGAATGCCGACGGTTAAAAAAATAAATCCAATACTAATAATACGAAAACTCCAATAATCTAATTGTTCAATCAATTGATACCTATAATAATTTCGAGAAAAACTAAAATTAATGTTTTGTTGTAGTAAAATAGAATTTCTTTTATTTATGTCGTAAAGTACATCAAAAGAAAATAATTCATTTAAGAAAATATTTTCTTTTATATTCTTTTTCAAAAAAGTAGGGCTAACTTTGCGAAATGTAATGACTAGAAGAGCTATTGATAATAATGATCCGCATAACAGAGCGCCATAGCCTAATATCATCATACTTACGTGCATCATTAACCACTGGGACTGTAGAGCTGGTACTAATATTGCAGACTGAGGCATTTTGTTTAAAATACCTGAAGTAGCAAAACCCTGAATAAAAATAGCACTTGGCGCAGTTATTGCGTTTAGGTGATTTTTTTTTTTTTTTTTTAAATAGGAAACAATATGAATAATTGAAAAAGCCCACGAAAGAAAAATTAATGATTCATATAAATTACTTAATGGAAAATGTCCTGAATAAATCCAACGAGTGAATAATAATCCTGTTATACCAAAAAACGTAATTACGATTCCTTTATCTGATGAATCAAAAAATCCTATTATTTCATCTAAATTAACTAAAAAAGTTAAAAAATAAATTGTCAGTACAATAGAAACGACCGAAAAAGATATATGAGTTAATATATGCTCTAAAATTGAAAAAATCATAAAAAATTTGTTAAAAATTAATAAATTAATACTAGGTTTTACCCGATTTTCGAAAAAAGTCGGGTATTTGTTTGATTATAAAACTTATAATTATAAAACATATAATATAATATCTCTTTTATAAGATCTTATGCCGCTACTCGGACTCGAACCGAGATGCTATAGCACTGCTTCCTAAGAGCAGCGTGTCTACCAATTTCACCATAGCGGCAACTTGTTCAAAACAATACTAACAAGTTTTTATTCAACCGTCGAGATTAAAATATAAATAAAGAGGCCAATTCAATGGAATTTACAATTGATTTCATGAAAAAAAACAAGTTTAAATAGGTTTTTGGGGGTTTAATTAAATTAATATTTTTTTTACCTGAGTTAGTTTAAAAAATTTTTTACTTTTTGTACTTTCTTTTTTTTATAGAAAAAAAAAGGCTTTTTCTAAAAAAGAAAACTTCGCAAAAATCCTTAGAAATTTTAACTAAAATAAGATATATTTGCCTAATTACTCAAGAAAAAAAAAGAATTATCAAACCATCTGTTTTGCGACATCTTTTTTTATTGTACAAACATAAGATTTTTTGATCACTTAGAAATAATAAAATATAATATTTTTATTATTATCTAATATTCACTTGTTGTGGATAGATGCTTTTATCCATTTGATTCAAAGTAAAAATTAAAACAACTTAGATAAAAAAAAATTCCTAAAAGTATAAAGTTAAAAGTTTTTCACTTAGAATTAATTAATTTTAAGAACCTATTGATTTCGCTTAAAGATCTTGCATTTCCTCGTTAAGAGGAAATACAAGATCTTTTTTTTATTGCATCAAGTTAGTGATGGTAAAAAAAGAATCACTTGTTTGGAAAAAAAAAGAAATGTTAACCTTTCTTTTTATCTATATAATATTGTCTTTTTTTCCTCTTTTTGTTCCTAATTTATTTTTTCTAAAAAATTATTTTTTTAGGATAATTATTATGGTGTTTTTTATTTATTTTGTTGTACAAAAAAACTTTTTGAATTACCTGTAGAAAGTGATTTACCTAACGAAAAAGCTTTCAACGATGTCCAATATCCCTTCATTTTCCAAAGTTTTTTACGAATACGCTTTTTCGAGATAGAAGTACGTTTTTTTGGAACTGCCATTCAAAAATGAAAAAAGTTTTTCAGTGGTATAATTGGATGTCAAAGACATTTATTATGCTATTCTTTCGTACTCCATATTGAGTTTTTATTTTATTATATAAAAAAAAAAAAAAATTCAAAAGTTTAAAAACCAACGGTTTTTTACTTTTTTTTTTTTTTTTTTAACGTTTGAAATCCGTACGAGAGTGCTCATTTAATTAATCTCTACTGATAGATTATATTATTAGATTATATTATCAATAAAAATCGGAATTTTCTTCACTTGATATGTAAAAAAGAATATCGATTATAATAATCTTTCTTGCAAAAAAGATCACTTAGTGTACTGGAAAACAGTCACTAAATTCTAAAAATTAAATTTAAATCCTTAATAATTCTAAAAAAGAAAACTATAATAATTTTTTATGTAAAGTTTTTTCTTATATAATTAATATAAAGTCTTTTTTTGTCGTGTAAATCTTTGTTCTATTCTTAATATATGTATATAAATTATTGTAATACGGAATTATAATTAACTTTTTCTGTATCTGTATAAAATCACAATTTTATTTAGTAGTAATAAAAAAAAAAAAAGACAAATAATTTTTTTGGCAATAGCTTAGTAATATTAATTAATCACTTATAATTTTTTGATTTGAATATATATTTCGTTTCAAAGATTTATGAAGGATTATACTAAAGAAAAAAAATTATATTTCGGTTTGAAATCGCGTGCTTTTTTTTGTCCCTTTTGTAAAAAAACAAATATATATATACAAACCAGTGAATAAGAAATAAAAAAATTTAAGAATAAAATAAAAAGGGTTTTTTATTTTATGGAACATACATATCAATATTCATGGATCATCCCTTTCATTCCACTCCCAGTACCGATTTTACTAGGAGTTGGACTTCTACTTTTTCCGACAGCAACAAAAAACCTTCGGCGTTTGTGGACTTTTCTGAGTATTTTTTTGTTAAGTATAGTTATGATCTTTTCACTCTATCTATTTATTCAACAAATTTTTATAAGTTCTATTCAT